TACTATAACTAGTTATTTCGGTTTTCTATTGGCTGCTTCAACTATAACCCCAGCTCTGTTGATTGGTTTGAACAAGATACGACTTATTTGAAATGAATTGAATGAACAATTTATAAAAATGAATATTTCTCCGAGATTTCGGGTATTCTACGGCTCCTTCCCGCGTCAATTGTTAACTCTTGGTCATTGAGATTTGCGGACAATTCAGATTAATATTTAGGGATAGATCTTACCTTTCTTTTTATACTATTAAACAAACAAATCGAAATGATTGAAGTTTTTCTATTTGGAATCGTCTTAGGTCTAATTCCTATTACTTTAGCAGGATTATTTGTAACTGCATATTTACAATACAGACGCGGTGATCAGTTGGACCTTTGATTGAATAATATTTTTTTGATTGACCTCCTGTAAGGAGGGGGTCAAATTCAAGTAGCAATTCAACTGTGTTTTGTTAAGTTTTATTCGGCATAACATAAACGGAATCACGCTCTGTAGGACTTGAACCTACGACATCGGGTTTTGGAGACCCGCATTCTACCAAACTGAACTAAGAGCGCTTTCTTATGACAGGGGATACAATTGGAAAGAAAAGGATTTTTTTGTACCTCCAATCCATCTTGCTTGCATACATCGATCGGTATGCAAAAATGAAAAAGGATTCTGTCCAATTTGAATCGATTTCACTTAATTAATATTAATCCCTCGTTACTGCCCATAGGAGAAGTAATAGGTAGGGATGACAGGATTTGAACCCGTGACATTTTGTACCCAAAACAAACGCGCTACCAAGCTGCGCTACATCCCTTTTCCAAATTTTTGTACAGTATCATTGTACAAAATCCATGTATTGTTTTCCACATCGTGATTTTCTCTTCTATCCATATACAATTTTCTTGTCATTTCTTATTTTTGGTTTCATATAATAAAAGAATTATATATATCTGAAACCTAACGTAAAAAAAATACAAATGATCTTGAACTACAGCATCCGACCATATATGTATTACAATAAAGAAGGAGGATTTTCAATGCGAGATATAAAAACATATCTCTCCACGGCCCCTGTGCTAACTACTCTCTGGTTTGGGTCTTTAGCGGGTTTATTGATAGAAATTAATCGTTTATTCCCAGATGCTTTGTCATTCCCCTTTTTTTAATTCTAGTTATTGATATGCAAAAAATAAAGAAAATTTGGGATACAATTATACGTGATGTGACTAAAACCCCGTCCACCCTTTTTTCATTCAGTTCTTTAGGATAGGAAGGAAAGAGAAAGTGTATTGAACCTCAGCAAAAATCCTGTGGATCTAAGATCCTATTTTGGAGAACATAAATGGAAAGGGGAGTACAGTCTAGGGCGGGCTGCACGAAATCCATCATAGCATAGAAAGAGGATCCTTAAATGCTGGGATTAGCATAGGAATAATTGATAGTTAGAAAAAAATTGTATTACTTACATTATTACTATATATTCTATTCATATTAATTTGAATTACAACGAAATCTTTAGAAATGGAATTTCTAGTTAGTAACTTCTATTGATTTTTTTTTGTTATTTTCGTATTCTTCGGTTCGGATCGAAAATAGAAGAGTTAAGTCGATTCAAAATGTAAAGGAGGTTTATGGCCAAGGGTAAAGATGTCCGAGTTATAGTTATTTTGGAATGTACCAATTGTGTCCAAAATGGTGTCAATAAAGAATCGCCGGGCATTTCTAGATATATTACTCAAAAGAATCGACACAATACGCCTAGTCGATTAGACTTGAGAAAATTTTGTCGCTATTGTAACAAGCATACGATTCACGGGGAAATAAAGAAATAGATCGAGCGGAACGTGTGTTCGATCTTTCCAATCCAAGGGGCAGGAAGCAGGAAAAGGGGGAAGTTCACATATATAATACAAATAAAACCTTATTTTGGTCGGATCTGAAATGAATAAAAAAAATATAATTTTAGAGAAAAGGAAAAACCCATGGATAAATCCAAGCAACCCTTTCGTAAATCTAAGCGATCTTCTCGTAGGCGTTATCCCCCAATTGAATCGGGGGATCGAATTGATTATAGAAATATGAGTTTAATTAGTCGATTTATTAGTGAACAAGGAAAAATATTATCTAGACGGGTGAATAAATTGACCTTGAAACAACAACGATTAATTACTATTGCTATAAAGCAAGCTCGTATTTTATCTTTGTTACCTTTTCTTAATAATGAGAAACAATTTGAGAGAGCCGAGTCGATCCCTAGAACTACTGGTCATAGAACCAGAAATAAATAGACATACTCCTCAATTTACCCAAAACTCCAATCGGAACTCAAGCTCGGATTTCTTTTTTGTTTGAAAAAGTCTAGAATCCAGGTTTTCTTCTTGTGTTATAAGAAACAACAAATAGGGGAAGAAGAAATCTTTTTTTTATTGAAAGATGTTCGTTCATTCCTACTACTTAATCTTAATTTATTCTATCTTCCCGGAGAAGGGACTCCGGGAATTCTTTTTCAATCATTTCTATATATTAATATCACTTTAGAATTTCCTTTATTTGAGAATCTTATTGGAAATCATGTAAAGACAATTCTTATTTGATATAGCTATTTGTGCAAGTATCTTACGATTAAGAAGCAATTGCTTCTTGTACATATTGTGTATTAATCGACTATAACTATAGAATACCCCCTTTTCACGAGTTACTGCATTTATCCGAGTGATCCACAAACGACGAAAATCCCTTTTTTGTCTTCCCCTATCTCGATGAGAGGAAACCAAAGCTCTCATTTTCTGTTGAGTAGCCGTTCGAGTAAGTCTTGAATGAGCCCCTATAAAGGTTGATGCAAATAAACGAATTTTTGTTCGACGTCTCCGAGCTATATATCCTCGTTTAACTCTGGTCATTGAATCAAATTAAACTTTAATGAATAACTAATTGATTTTTCTTCTTTCAGTCATCCTTTTATTCCCCGGTTGCTTAATAACAAAACGGATTATTCCAATATATAAAATAAAAATTCCAATGGCTTTTGCTACTATGACCTTCCCAACCACGATTTTTTATTCCTTCCAGACATTTTACTTGGAAATAAGAAATTTTATTGATACTAAAAAAATCAAAATAGTGGGTTCCGTCGTTTCTATGGTTACTTCGTAAACGGTGAGGTCCTCTCTATACACCGGAGCCTCCTCTTTCATTTCATTTAATCAAATGTTATTGTGAACTTGTATAGTTCACAATCTTTGGCTCTACCCATCAATTATACAATAATAGATAGCTCTTTTCACAAAAAAGGCTATCCATACAGTGACGGCATTTAATTATAAAAGTTGGCTAGGTAGCTGACCTTGTTAGTCCGTTCTTTCAAGAATAAGAACATGATTTTTTGCTTCTTATAGTACTATTTCCTCCGCTTAATGGATAACTATTTGCTACCAATGGGGAATTTCTTCTCATCTCAAATGGAGGTGATTGGATTTGCACCAATGGAAACCATAAATTCCATACACAAACAATATAGGTATTATGATAGATAGGTATATATATGATAGATCGATAGATCCTCATTTTTAGGTAATAAATACCCTTCTTCCACTCTATCTATCCTATGTTACTGGCAATTGGTACTGGAAAAATTGTTTCATTTATTCGAACTCATGATCTAAACGAGTCGCACATACACCCTAGTACATGTTCCTCGACGCTGAGGACATCCTCGAAGAGCGGGGGATTTCGTGACATTTCTTATTGGCTGTCTTGTGTTTCTAATAAGTTGTTTAATAGTTGGCATGTCGTATATATGGATAGAATAGTTTGGTTTAGATCGATCTTAACCTGATAATTATGATTATGAATTATTTCGATTCAATATTAAATCACAGAAAATTCGAATTATGGTTTGAATTGGAAATGGAATCATGGATTGAATTTACACGGAATTCCCAGTATTTTCATTTTCGACCGCTACAAGATCAACAATACCATGAGCTTGGGCTTCTGTTGCTGACATAAAAACATCTCTTTCCATGTCTTCGGATATAACCCATAAAGGGTTGCCCGTTCTTTGTACATAAACCTTTGTAAGGGTTTCGCGAAGTTTCAGTAGTTCTTCTGCTTCCAGGATAAATTCCCCTGCTTGTGCCTCATAAAAAGAACTAGCGGGTTGGTGAATCATAACCCTGATAATATTGATATAACATTATGCATGAATGGTTCTTCTATCTCGAACGATTGGGGTCAAGTAAGGGATAAAAAAAAACAAGAAGAAAAAAATAGAATAGAATTGAACAGCCGTACAGGCATCTTTTGCTCATTGCATACGGCTCTGCAATGGAATTTACTTTTTCCTCCCTTCTATTCTATCGAAGAAAGAAATAGGATCCCTACGATCCAAATCGTTGAATGATCCATTTACCACCCTTCCTTTCGTATCATAGGAAGAAAAAAATACTATGATGGTTCTGTTGCTTTCTATATTTATCTCATCTGTGATTTAGCAATCCCAAAGTTTCTTTTTGACTTTTTGATACGATCAAAATAAGTAAAAATGATCCTTTTTTTCCATTTTCGTACTCTTTTTTTCATAACATAAATATCAGTAAAGAGACTTCTGGTGTGGAAGAAAATGGTTTGTGACGCTGAAATGTACTCCCGACACATAAGATAAAATCGGAAATAACCCCTGTTTCATACTACTATCTCGATATAAAATCTCATGTTAAGAAAAACAATAATGGATTGTTCATATCGAACTCGAAGTGCCATGCTATTATTACTTATTATTCATATTCGATATGGCGAAGGCATAGTCTTCTTCTTTTTTTTTCAAATAAATATTCATTGGCGCCAAGCGTGAGGGAATGCTATACGTTTGGTAATTTCTCCTCCGACCAGAATGAAAGATCCCATTGAAGCGGCTAATCCCATGCATATTGTATGTACATTGGGTGACACAAATTGCATAGTATCATAGATGGCTATTCCTGGTATTACCCATCCGCCGGGAGAGTTTATAAACAAATAAAGATCCTTAGTATCATCTTCTATACTAAGATATACCATGAGACCAACAAGTTGATTCGAGATCTCGCTATCAACCTCTTGCCCTAAAAAAAGTAATCTTTCTCGATGAAGTCGGTTGATTAGGACAAAATTGTATCCTTTAGGAACCGTACGTGCACCTTTGGATGCATACGGTTCAAAAATAAAATTGCGAAAAAAGAATCAATGTGTCTATTCTATTCCTATCTCTTTTTTTGTAACAGATTTCCGTTTTTCTAAAAAAGGGGGTTTTCCTCCATTTTTCAAAAAACATTAGTTTTTGCCCCTTCCCTAAAAAAAAGAATTTACTGATTGAATTAACCTTTCATTGATGTATTGTTTCGTCGAGATGAAAATCGCGATGTCATTTTCTTGTTCCTGAATGGGCTCTTTCAATTCTTTTAGGTTTATGTTCTACTCCGGGGAAAGATCTGTCCGAATTCTATTTGCACATATAGGGCAAATGATCTCAGTACCACTTCTTTTTGCTACGACTTTTTTTCAATTCGTTTCATGCCTCCCCCCAAACTAAACTATTTGATGTATTCATCATACCGGTTAGCACGGCAGTTTCAGATCACCCCTCCCTATAATAAGTATAAGAATTGTCTATAATACAAGTGGTAATCGCGCATATATTACCATTATCGATTTGGTATTTTCTGAACGGAGCCTGGATACTTTATTTTATTAGTCCAAGTCAACCATAAATTCTTCTAATTGATAATATTTATCCTCAATATAAATTGATCTAATTTCACTTCACGCTCCGAATGATTAATGGTTCAATCAATACAATATTTACAATATTTCTTGGGCGAAACGGAGGATATCTCGATCGGGTGAGAAAACGGGTAAATCCCGTATAACCCAATATGTCTGACAAGTCGCACTATACGTCAACCCAAAATGCATCTTCCTCTCCAGGACTCCGAAAAGGTACTTTTGGAACACCAATGGGCATTAAATTTAAGAAAAAAATTAAGTACTATACTTCACTTTAATATGGAAACGTAAGAATGGGTTTATTGTCTTCATCATTTTTTTCTGTTTATTATATTTTATACATAGATTGAAGGTTTATATAGGAAGACAAAATAAATAAAAATTTGAACGAACGGGTTCGTCGATCATTCGAATAATGAATAAGTATCTATGCATTCCTTCCCCTAAAAAGGGACCAATCCTCCCATTGCGTATTGGTACTTATCGAGTATAGAATAGATCTGCTTCTCTTTGTTCTTACGAACAGAATTCTTCCGTTATTTTCAACGGAACGGAAGAAATAGTAACCCTTTCTTATACAGAATCCACTGAAAAGGTTAGGTACATAGTATAAGTTTCAATGCGATAAAGTTACATAGTATCTATTTTTCTTTGCTAAAGGGGTATTTCCATGGGTTTGCCTTGGTATCGTGTTCATACTGTCGTATTGAATGATCCCGGTCGATTGCTTTCTGTCCATATAATGCATACAGCTTTAGTTTCTGGTTGGGCAGGTTCGATGGCTCTATACGAATTAGCGGTTTTTGATCCCTCTGACCCTGTTCTTGATCCAATGTGGAGACAAGGTATGTTCGTTATACCTTTCATGACTCGTTTAGGAATAACGAATTCGTGGGGTGGTTGGGGTATTTCAGGAGGAACTATAACGAATCCGGGTATTTGGAGTTATGAAGGCGTGGCAGGGGCACATATTGTGTTTTCGGGCTTGTGTTTCTTGGCAGCCATCTGGCATTGGGTGTATTGGGACCTAGAAATATTCTGTGATGAACGTACAGGAAAACCTTCTTTGGATTTGCCCAAGATCTTTGGAATTCATTTATTTCTCTCAGGAGTAGCTTGCTTTGGCTTTGGCGCATTTCATGTAACAGGTTTATACGGTCCTGGAATATGGGTATCTGATCCTTATGGACTAACTGGAAAAGTACAATCTGTAAATCCGGCGTGGGGCGCAGAAGGTTTTGATCCTTTTGTTCCGGGAGGAATAGCCTCTCATCATATTGCAGCGGGTACGTTGGGCATATTAGCAGGCCTATTTCATCTTAGTGTCCGCCCGCCTCAACGTCTATACAAAGGATTACGTATGGGCAATATTGAAACTGTACTTTCTAGTAGTATCGCTGCTGTTTTTTTTGCAGCTTTCGTTGTTGCTGGAACTATGTGGTATGGTTCAGCAACTACCCCAATCGAGTTATTTGGTCCTACTCGTTATCAGTGGGATCAGGGATATTTCCAGCAAGAAATATATCGAAGAGTTGGCGCTGGACTAGCCGAAAATCTGAGTTTATCGGAAGCTTGGTCTAAAATTCCTGAAAAATTAGCTTTTTATGATTACATTGGTAATAATCCGGCAAAAGGGGGATTATTCAGAGCGGGATCAATGGACAGCGGAGATGGAATAGCTGTTGGGTGGTTAGGTCACCCCGTCTTTAGAGATAAAGAAGGGCGCGAGCTTTTTGTACGCCGTATGCCCACTTTTTTTGAAACATTCCCGGTAGTTTTGGTAGATGGAGACGGAATTGTGAGGGCCGATGTTCCTTTTAGAAGGGCAGAATCAAAGTATAGTGTTGAACAAGTAGGTGTAACCGTTGAGTTCTATGGTGGCGAACTCAATGGAGTCAGTTATAGTGATCCTGCTACTGTGAAAAAATATGCTAGACGTTCCCAATTAGGTGAAATTTTTGAATTAGACCGGGCTACTTTGAAATCCGATGGTGTTTTTCGTAGCAGTCCAAGGGGTTGGTTCACTTTTGGGCATGCTACGTTTGCTTTGCTCTTCTTTTTCGGACACATTTGGCATGGTGCTAGAACCCTGTTCAGAGATGTTTTTGCTGGTATTGATCCAGATTTGGATGCTCAAGTGGAATTTGGAGCATTCCAAAAACTTGGAGATCCAACTACAAGGAGACAGGTAGTCTGATACAAGATTGCTACGGTATCTTTCGCCTCTATTTTTTTTATTTGAATTGAATAGGGTACCTAAGAAATCTTGACTTGAATTACCCACTTTTCTTTTATTTTTTCCCTTTTTTATATGGTAAATGATCCCAAATGAATAGGTGTGGAAGCTATAATTGTAAACCACGATCGAATCTATGGAAGCATTGGTTTATACATTCCTTTTAGTCTCGACTTTAGGGATAATTTTTTTCGCTATCTTTTTTCGAGAACCGCCCAAGGTTCCTACTAAAAAAACGAAATGATTTTTCATTATCTCAACTGAAGTTGAAGTAATGAGCCGACCGATATAATATGGTCGGCTCATTACTTCAACTAGTCTAGTCCCCGTGTTCTTCGAATGGATCTCTTAATTGTTGAGAGGGTTGCCCAAAAGCGGTATATAAGGCGTACCCGGTAAAGCTTACAAGTAAACCAGATATGGAGATGGCGACTAGGGTTGCTGTTTCCATTTTGAGATAATTTCAAGATCACAATGGATCTACGATAAGATCGTTTATTTACAACTACAACGGAATAGTATACAAAGTCAACAGATCTCAACCAATGATTAAATAGGATTTATGGCGACACAAACCGTTGAAGGTAGTTCTAGATCTAGGCCAAGACAAACTAACGTAGGGAGTTTATTGAAACCATTGAATTCAGAATATGGTAAAGTAGCTCCGGGCTGGGGGACTACACCACTTATGGGAATCGCAATGGCTCTATTTGCGATATTCCTATCTATTATTTTGGAAATTTATAATTCTTCCGTTTTACTGGATGGAATTTCAATGAGTTAGGTTCATAAAAACAAGGAAGTCCTTGTTTTTCGATCAAAATAACAAATTTACTTAAGACTCGGATTTATAGACCATTCTGGTAGTTCGACTGTGGAATTTATTTGTTTCGGTATTTCCGGAATATGAGCGTGTGACTTGTTATAATTGATCCTATTGATAATACAGAGAAAGAGCCTGTCGTCTCTATCAAGATGATTCTATCTCGTCAGATATTGATTCTAGTATCTGGAACACGGAATATATAGAATAGATCAAGAAAAGAAATATTTGAACTATGATTCATACCTACTATTCAGACCTCGCGACCGGACTCAAAAAAAGATGTCAGATAAGTATTTTATAAAGCAAACGATTTTTCTTTCTTCAGACTTCTTTTGTCCGAAGGACAAAGATTTTGTTGAGTCATTACATCTACTCATTGAATAAGTGATCATCAAATGGTTTTTACTCAGAGAACCTTTGAGTTTAGCTTGGGGCGAAATCATCGTGGTTCTAGTATGAATCTGAGGTTTTAATTGATTCATAGGGTCTCAACAAGAGAATTCCTATCAATAGTAAAACAAGAGTAAATCCGCATTACGTACAAAAAAATAGGGAAGAGAAGATTCAAGAGGCCCATAACGATCAACATAAAGAAAGACGGACGAGCCAACTTGATATTTTTTGGCATTATCATCACAAAGAAAGAAGAGATTCCGTCTTTTTGTTACTTACTATCTTCGGGACAAATCGAATCAAGCGAATAAGAATAAGAAGTTTTGCACTTTCTATATTCGTGGAAACTAGTATTTGTGTGTTTCTGTTTGAGCCGTACGAGATGAAATTCTCATATACGGTTCTCAGAGGGGGAGTCCTCTTGGATTACCTATCTCAATAAAGTATATGATTGGTTCGAGGAACGCCTCGAGATTCAAGCGATTGCAGACGATATAACTAGTAAGTATGTTCCTCCTCATGTCAACATATTTTATTGTCTAGGAGGGATCACACTTACTTGTTTTTTAGTACAAGTAGCTACGGGTTTTGCTATGACTTTTTACTATCGTCCAACCGTTACAGAGGCTTTTTCCTCTGTTCAATACATAATGACTGAAGCCAATTTTGGTTGGTTAATCCGATCAGTTCATCGATGGTCAGCAAGTATGATGGTTCTAATGATGATTCTGCACGTATTTCGTGTGTATCTTACAGGGGGATTTAAAAAACCCCGCGAATTAACTTGG